AATTTAGGAGAATATTGAAGATTTCATCGAAAACTTACAGCAGCTTGCCAAACAAAGGCTAAGAGAAAAAAGAATAGAGGTATGATAGGCATAATGTCTATGAGTGGATTGAAAAAAGCATAAGCCTCGGGCAATTTGGCGAAGAAAAAACTACTCGAACTCAAATAAGGGATAGAATTAAGACAGATACAGATTAAACTAAAGATATTAAGCATAACAAAAATTTCGTTCTTGTAGATTAGATAATTTAATTTTGATTGAGTCATTTTTATAATATAAGGTAAAAATGAAAAAGGCAGGCCAAAAAATCCTTCTTTTTCTTTGAACTATCCCAAATAAAAAACCCCTTTCAATTCTCAAACGAGAATACAAAGAATTATACTTTCATACAATATCTTAATAGAATTCAATGTAATGATCAATGAATATTTTTGATTCTATATGTATAGAAACCTAGCAACAATATATTACATACTAGAATTGACGAATAACCAATATTAATATAATATTAGTATTTATTAGTGTTGAATAGAAATTCAAATGGGGCGTGGCCAAGCGGTAAGGCAACGGGTTTTGGTCCCGTTACTCGGAGGTTCGAATCCTTCCGTCCCAGACCCTTTCTGCTATAAAGGGCAGATTGGATCACATTGTTTCCAACATTAAACAGAAACATTGTTAAAGAGAACAATCTTTCGTTCTGAATTCTAAGAATGATTCTTAAGAATTTTTTTGGTTTCTTACAAACAGAATCAAGTGTCAAATGCAGTTGGAAATAAAGATCTTTAATTTTTTAACTTAATTTTTATGATATAAATCTTTGCTTTGGTATTCGAAGAAGTGCAATAAATCTATATATTATCGATAAACTTTCCAACCTTCGTGGGTCATTGGAATAGTTTATTTGATTAAAAATAGATTTTATTCTGGAATTGGGAATTCATTAGAGCCCCTTTCTTTGAGGTTTTTAATTTATTTGTTCAAGAAAAAATAAGGATCCTTCATGATTGATCGTCCCGAACAATCTGTTGAAAATTTCAATAAATATTAAGCAAACTAAACTCATTTATTCTTTATTTTTGTTATGTATTGTATTTCATTCTTATGTATTGTATTTAATTCTATTAATATGATATGGGGTTAAAAAAGGGATCCTTCCTGAGTAAGACTTTTCCGGAAAGTAAGGAAAGGAAAATATTATTATATCTATAAATAGTCTCTATAATATTAAATTATAGAGACTATTTATAGATATAATATAAAATCAAAACTATACGGCCGGCCATATCATAATATATAATAATATATACATATATCAGTTGATCCAATGACTATTCATGATTTCATATTGAATCAATTCCCATATCAGTTTGAAATTAAATAAGAGAAATGTTATGGTAAAACTTCGTTTGAAACGATGTGGTAGAAAGCAACGTGCGACTTGAAGGACATGATTGACTGTGGATTCTTACATCCGCCATTTTCTATAAGAATGAAGATGCTCTTGGCTCGACATAGTTTGTTCTTTATTACTAGGAACCTAATTTGTGTTGGGTTCTAATCTAAATAAAAAGTACATGATGAAGCTCGAGCAGAAAGGATTGAGATTCATTTATCGGGGGGAAGAATCTAGGGTTAGTGACAATAAAAATCAATAAGTTGAACCAACTTTGTAAATATATCCTCTATAATATAAATTTTTAATATAAATGGATAAATTATATAAATTGAAAAGGGTTAAAATTCAAACAAGTTTGAAATAAAAAAGAAAATAAGTAATATTTGTCGGAATTCATAAAACTATTTCGATCAAAAGTGTATCACAAGGGAATCAATCTCTCTTATTTTTTTCTATAGAAAGAAATAATAAAAAAAAAAAAAAAAAGGGTATGTTGCTGCCCTTTTGAAAAGGAGTAAGGATCACCGAAGTAATGTCTAAACCCAATGATTTCACAAAACAAAGATAAAGGATTCCGGAACAAGGAAACACTATTTTCAATTGTCTCAACAATTGGATCAAAATGCGGAATAAAAATTGATTCGAGACAAACAAAAGAGGTTAGAGACGGCTCAATAAATATCTAAGGATTTCCTCAGAATTACCCAACTTGAGTTATGAGTACGAATGAGATCTTTTTAACTTTACGTAAGGAAAGAGGAAGAAAAAACCACTTTAATCATAGTCTAATTCATTATTTATTCAGTATTTTATGGATATATTTGCCGTTATATACAGAAATTAGAATCATTTTTTCTCGAGCCGTATGAGGATAAAGCCTCCTATACGTTTCTAGGGGGGGGGGGCATTGTTTATCTACATCTATCCCGATGAGCCATCTATCGAATCGTTGCAATTGATGTTCGATCCCGAAGAGAAGGAAGAGATCTTCGGAAGGTAGGTTTTTACGATCCGATAAAGAATCAAACCTATTCAAATGTTCCCGCTATTCTATATTTCCTTGAAAATGGCGCTCAACCCACAGTAACTGTTCATGATATTTTAAGGAAGACAGAATTATTTAAAGAAGGAATATTGGGTTAACTGTTAATTTAATAAAATAAAAAAATTGAATAAAGAAAGAGAGGGTACTAGCATCTATCTTTGTATAATTATTTCTCCATAATTTGTTTGCTCTTTTTTTTGCTCACTCATTATTTTATTATTTATTTTTTATTGTGGGAATTTAATTTACCGACAAAGACAGGGTGAATTTCGGTTATTGTACCTCTTTTGATTGAATCAACTCGATATTTTTCTCTACCCTGCCTTTATTTATTTTTGCATTCAAATTTATTTTTTTACTTATATTGTGCCAATCCAACACAAGGCCTTAATTTGATTTATTTATAATTTTTTTCTCAGCATTCTATATCATATTGACAATGGTGTACCGAACAAATATAATTTGATCGTAGATAAATAAAATGGATCCGTTTATTCCTGCCTCATATTTATTTTTTTTTTCCTTCGCTTTAGCCTTAATCATCTTAGTCATAAGGATGTGTTTACTGAATTTACTGGTATACAAGACGTAAAAAAAAAAAAAAATGGAATGGATCAAGAGAAAAATAGGTATAAGTTTTGATTATAGATATTAGATATATCTATAATGAGAATTTATTTGAGAATTTATTATTTTTTAATCCAATCCTACCTATTTTAGTGGATTGGTGTTTATAATTGATTAAAAAAATCTTTCTTTTAAATTTAATTTGTTGCTAGTTCAATCTTTTTATTTTGGCGGGATGGGATCAAATTTTTTTTATCGTATCTACAATTCGGGTTGCTAACTCAACGGTAGAGTACTCGGCTTTTAAGTGCGACTATGATCTTTTACACATTTGGATGAAGCAACGAATTCGTCCAGACTATTGGTAGAGTCTATATAAGACCACGACTGATCTTAAAAGGTAATGAAGGAAAAAACAGCATGTCGTAATAATTTTTTTATTAAAATTAAAATAGAACTTTTAATTTATCCTTAACTTAACTGTATATATATATATTATTAATTGTTTTTATTTTTGGAAGGAGACAAAATAAATTTACAGTTGGGTCTAGTGAATAAATGGATATCGTCTTTTAGTCCTAATTTTGGTAAAACAAAAAGCAACGAGCTTATATTCTTAAAATTGGAATAATTACCCGATCTAATTTGGATGTTAAAAATAGATTAGTGCCAGTGCAGAAAAAGGTTTTTATGCGAGTAAATCATTGATTATTTTTTATTTTTTTATGAAAAAAAATCCTAACTATTCTCTTGGAGACGGATGTGTAGAAGAAACAGTATACTGATAAAGTAAAGAGAATCTAATTTTTTCCAAAATCAAAAGAGCGATCGGGTTGCAAAAATAAAGGATTTTTTACCCTCTTTTAACAAAGGATAAAACCTATAGAAAAGGAGAGGAAAAGGATCCTGTTGATTGGATTCTAGGTCTCCGGGGTCTATCTTTATTTCTTAACTATATATACTGTAATTATATACCCTGTTCGGACCATATTGCACTATGTATCATTTGATAATCCAAGAAATGCCTCCTGTCTTGTGTTTCTGTTTCAAGTAGAAAAATGTAAATGGAAGAATTACAAGAGTATTTAAAAAAAGATAGATCTCCGCAACAACACTTCCTATATCCGCTTCTCTTGCAGGAGTATATTTACACACTTGCTCATGATGATAGTTTAAATGGTTCGATTTTTTACGAACCTATCGAATTTATTGGTTATGACAATAAATTTAGTTTAGTACTTGTAAAACGTTTAATTATTCGAATGTATCAACAGAATTTTTTGATTTATTTGGTTAATGATTCTAATCAAAATGGATTCGGTGGACACACCAATTATTTTTATTCTCATTTTTTTTATTCTCAAATGGTATCAAAGGGTTTTTCAGTCATTGTGGAAATTCCATTCTCGCTACGATTAGTATCTTCCTCCGAAGAAAAAGAAATACCAAAATCTCAGAATTTAGGATCTATTCATTCAATATTTCCTTTTTTAGAGGACAAATTATCTCATTTAAATAATGTTTCAGATATACTAATACCCCATCCTATCCATTTTGAAATTTTGGTTCAAATCCTTCAATGCTGGATTCAAGATGTTCCCTCTTTACATTTATTGCGATTCTTTCTACATAAATATCAGAATCTGAATAAAACTATTCAGAGTAATAAAACTATTTATGTTTTTTTAAAAGAAAATAAAAGACTATTTTGGTTCTTGTACAATTCTTATGTATCTGAATGCGAATTTTTATTAGTTTTTTTTCATAAACAATCCTGTTATTTACGATCAACATCTTCTGGAGCCTTTCTTGAACGTTCACATTTCTATGGAAAAATGGAACATATTATAATAGTGTGTTGTAATAATTTTCAGAAGACCCTGTGGCCCGTCAAGGATCCTTTGATACATTATGTTCGATATCAAGGAAAAGCAATTCTGGCTTCAAGGGGGACTCATCTTCTGATGAAGAAATGGAGATATTACTTTGTTA